ATCCCTCTAGAATGCCTTCTATTTCTAATAGGCCATGAACTAGATCAAAATCATTCTCAACGAGTCTACCATAAGCGATCCTATTGTTTTCCTCTGGTTCGGGTGGAGACCAAAGATCTTGAGCGACCGATCCGGCAGAACAATTCAAAAGATAAAGAAGTATCGTTAATTTCTTCGTGCTCATTCCAAGTTCGACGTACGAGCTGTACAAATAAAAATCCCCTTCGTTACAGAATGTCTTCTGCAAATAGATAGATATCGGATCTATGGGGCAATTATTTAGAAGTAAATTTTGTGCGACAGCCCTTCCTATCTGATAGAAAAGGAGCCGAGAATTCTGAACCGGTATTACATGGGCTCGCAAATCCCAAGTTTGTCTATGACGAGCGAATCTAATTGTATTTTCGTCTATAATCGATTTCCCATGTGAAATACTAATCGATAGGGCCTCATTGGTAAGTGCTATAAGATCTTGTGCATTGGAACCCATGGTTATGGCCGCGAATCCATTAGCCTGGAACGCTTTTTTTTCCAAGCGAAATCCCCTAGTATATGAAAGAGTGAAAAAGTGCTTTCGTTGTTGTGGAATAAGAGGCCTTCGTACCTTAATGCACGTATCTAATCTATGCGGAGCTATTAGAGAGGGATCCACGAATTGGGGAAAATGGGTCGAAGCAATAACAAGACTATTTCCAGTGGAAGATCTTTCACAATCCCAGGAGAGAAGGTTCACTAATAGCTCGAGGGAGAAGGAACCCGAATCCCTAAAATGCAGCTCATGAATGTTTGGAATCCATATTATGCAAGGAGAGATTGCTTTTGTTAATTCGATTTGAAGGCTGATATAAAATTGGGCTACGCGCCACACCGTGTCCATCTCCTCAGTTAGTGCATCCATCCTAGTTAGCTGTTCCAGCTCCATATTAATCTTATCGTCATGAGCATCTCTCTCCTCAAAACTATAGATACTAGGATCAAAATCAATATCCATATCGTCAAAAACATGAATATCTTGATTAATAGCCTCAATAGGGTCACGAGCATCAATAAAAATCTCGATCTCATCATCACTGGCATCACTGTCATCATCATCATCAGCAAAACGAAAAACTGTATCCCGGAACTTGTCCAGAAATATCGTAATGAAAGGAAGATAGGAGTTTTTCGTTAGGTATTTGACCAAATAGGATCGTCCAATTCCTATAGAACCTATCACTAAAATACCCCGAGAGGGGGTTACAGCTAAGCGGAGCGAAAAGGGTTGTAGATCAGATGGGACATGAACACTATTAGCCCCAGACGGGGTTTGTGCATAAGTGATTGTCTGATAATGAGCAAGGAATAGCCGTCTTTCTGCTAAAGAGGATGTATCGAACTCATAATTTAGTAGATCCTTGTTATGAAGGTCAATTAAGTTTCCTAAGTAAATTTCTCCCGGTTGTTCCATCATTGGAGAATCAAAGTCATTCTTTGAGAAATGATCACTCTGAGTCAGACTCCATAAAATTCGATCAATCCTTTTTTCTGGCGTTAAGGTGGAGAACTGAATCAAGACTTCTCTTTCTTCATCCTCAACCCAATCACTGTTTGCGGCCCAGTCTTCTATCGTTTCATCAATCCAATACCCGCTCCTTTTTCTTAGCACTGAATAGATCTCTTTACTTGTATGACTTAGATATCTCGTATTTATCGAAAAAGCGAGTGGATCGAAGGGCATACTTATGAGATCGATGATCTCGACGAGCTTTTTCTTCCAATTTTTCTTCTTATTAAAGCGTATTCCATCAGCATTACGCAAGAACATCTTTTGCAGAGCACCTAGAAAGAGATTAGTTAACCTGAACAACCCGAAAGAATTCGATTCAGATAGAGGATACCTATCCAGAAGTTTTCCCACCTCAATCTCAAGCATAGATGATTCCATTATCAAAGATTTGACCGTTTTGAACTCTGTCTGTAACTCACTAGCGATCGAGAAAACAACGTAAAGATGTACCACAACGAGACTTCCAGCCACAAGAAGAAGGAAAAAGATTGCAGAGAGGAACTCCCGAAGATTTTCCGATCTCAGCTGTGTCGATCTCAATGGTGGCTTATTTTTTGGAGGAATCAGGCCATGGGACAGAACAAACTTATGCCAACACTTCCTCTGAATCGTACTTATCTTCCTCTGAATCTTACTTATCTTCCTCTGAATCTTCCTTATCAGAGTATATTGCCTCTTCCATTTTGTAAGACAAAATTGAATCTGTTTAATTCGCCCTTTTGTAACTGCTACCTCACTAATATCACTAATAATATCAATAAAAATGGATACACTATCCATAAAAATGGATACAAACTTGTTTTTGCTCTTTAGTCTCCACAATAGGTCTGAACAAATTTGTAAAAATAGAGGCTTTAGATATCTGTACCCTTGGGAAGTAAAGGCCCATGGCAGATATGTTTGGAAGAGATTCCATTTTGAGCGAGTTGAAAAAGCACTATCTCGTTGAAAGGT